AGGGAAAAGTTTATGTTTCAACGAATCGCACGTAGAGCTATTGATAATACACATAGGGTTAATGGTATTTCATAACTAATCGATTGAGCAGCAGCTCGTAGACCACCTAAAAAGGAATATTTATTATTTGAACCATATCCTGACATAAGAAGTCCAATGGGAGCAATACTTGAAACCGCAATCCATAAAAAAACCCCGATATTGAGATCGGCCAAAACAAGGCGATAGTCAAAAGGAATTACTGAATAACTTAGTAGAATTGATATGACTGCTATGGATGGTCCGATACTGAATAAACGAGTATCTCCTCGAGATGGAAGAAGATTCTCTTTGAAAAGTAGTTTTGTCCCATCTGCTAGAGCTTGAAGAACTCCTAAAGGACCGGCGTATTCGGGTCCAATACGTTGTTGCAGCCCTGCGGATATTTCTCTTTCTAACCATACAATTACTAGTACGCCTATTGTGATTCCCAATACAAGAGTCAAAATAGGAACAAGCACCCATATAATTCCATAGATCTCTTTTAAAGATTCCACTCTGTAAAAAGAATTGATATCTTGTATTTCCGTTGTATCAATTATCATTTCAACGATCAACTTCTCCCATAATGATATCTATGCTACCTAGTATTGTCATAATATCAGCCAATTTCATTCTTTTAACTAACTGAGGAAGAATTTGCAAATTGATAAAACCCGGCGGGCGAATTTTACATCTCCAAGGAAAACCACTCTGATCCCCTAGCAGAAAAATTCCCAATTCGCCCTTTGGGGCTTCGACTCTCACATAAAGTTCTTGTTTCGGCAATTCAAAAATAGGAGAAGGTTTTTTACTAATGAATCGATATTCAAAATCATGCCATTCTGGATACCTATCTCTATCAAAGTATCGGATTTCTAAATTCTCATAGGGCCCCCCTGGAATTCCTTCCAGAGCCTGTTGAATAATTTTTATGGATTCTGTCATTTCACCAATTCGGACTAAATAACGAGCTAATGAATCCCCTTCTTTTTGCCATTGGACTTCCCAATCCAATTCGTCGTAACACTCATAATGATCAACTTTACGAAGATCCCATTGTATTCCGGAAGCTCGCAGCATTGGTCCTGATAAACCCCAATTTATTACTTCGTCTCTACCAATAATTCCTACGCCCTCAACGCGTTCTAAAAAAATAGGATTTCGTGTAATAAGTTTTTGATATTCAGTAACTCCCGTAAAAAAATAATCGCAGAAATCCAAACATTTATCTATCCAGCCATAAGGTAGATCAGCCGCTACTCCTCCGATACGAAAATAATTATGCATCATTCTCATACCAGTGGCAGCTTCGAATAGATCATATATGAATTCTCTTTCTCTGAAAATATAGAAGAAAGGAGTTTGTGCACCAATATCTGCCATAAAGGGGCCGAGCCATAACAGATGAGAAGCTATACGACTCAATTCCAACATAATTACTCTGATATAACTGGCTCTTTTAGGTACTTGAATATTTCCTAACTGTTCTGGCCCATTTACAGTTATTGCTTCTGTGAACATAGTAGCTAAATAATCCCAACGAGTTACATAAGGCAGATATTGTATAATTGTTCGGTTTTCCGCAATTTTTTCCATTCCTCTGTGTAAATAACCCAATATAGGTTCACAGTCAATAACATCTTCACTGTCCAGAGTAACGATGAGTCGAAGAACCCCATGCATTGACGGGTGGTGGGGGCCCATATTGACTATCATGAGATCTTTTCTTGTAGCTGGTATATTCATAAATTTTTCCTCGATTTATTCTTCCATGAATTGCGTAAAACGAAAAAAAAAGTTCATCAAAATTCAAGATCTAATAAATCAAATAATTCAAAATGACTTTTCAAATTAACGAATTTTTGATTCCCGAATACCCAACCTATTAATTAAGTTTTTATAACGTACTCTATTTTTCTTTGACAAATAAGACAGCAGCCGTTGCCGTTTTCCCAGAATTTTACGTAGACCTCTTTGAGATAAATAGTCTTTTCTGTGCAATTCCAAATGTGAAGTAAGTCTTCTTATTTTATTGGTGAAACTCAATACTTGGAATTCAACGGATCCCCTGTTTTCTTCTTTTTCTTCTTGCGAAATAATTGAGATGAATGAATTTTTGACCATAAAAAGGAATCGCCCCTCTCTCTTTTTTTTGAGATATTTTTATCGATATATATATTTCTTGATCAGTAATAATAATAATAATGCCACTCATTTGAATTTGATATACACAATAATCTTAATTTCGTTAAGAATTCTTAATTTTGTCAAATAAAATTACTTAATTTAGTACTCTAATTTAGTACTCAATAATCAATCCAATTTTTAAAATTGGATTCGGATAGGATATCCTATACAAAAGTATAGTCTATTTCCGTACTCACAAAAAAATAAACAATAATTTAAACCGAAAAAAAAATAAGAAGATTTTGTTGATTCATTTTAGATCGAATTAATATAATACAACGCCTCATTAAATTAAATTAGTATCATGTATCATAATGAAATGTAAGATAATGGGTATGTTTATTTCTTTGTCTTCATATACTCGATATGGTACGGAAATATAGTAAAAATGTACCATTAATTACTTTTCAATCGCGGATACATATGAATCCTTGTCATACTGAAACGACTGCCATTATTGGTATCAAACCAATAGCGATTCATACAAGCTAAATCTTCTAATCGATAATTGGGCCAAAGAAAGAACTTTAATTTAATTAGTTTCTTTTTATCTCTATCAAGATTTTTTCTTTTATTCAACAAAACTTGATCGAAATTTGTTACCTTATTTCCATTGCATCCATTGCAAAATACTGTATTTCTATGGATATTGTTTCTATTCCTAGAATTGACAAAAATTAGAATTCTCAATTCTCTACGATGCCTCGGGGATAAAATATTTTCAAGAACAAGCAAATCATAATGATTTTTGTCTCTGTTTCCAGTCATTTTTTGATGTATTGCAATGGATTCATAAAAAGTATTCTTATTTTTATCAACATAGCCATAGCTTTTTTCTAGGTATCTTTGATTAATTCGGTGCTTACTCTTATGAACCAATGAAATACCTATGGTTTTATATATAATAAATTTTCCATCATTTTTTACAGACAGACGAACTGGTTCGATAACCAATATTCCCCTTTTCATCAATTCTGTAAGATGTAAATCCTTCTGGAACATCATAATATCCAGATTCATTTCTTCCCTTTGAATAGCGGATATAGCAATTTCTCTTGGATTTTTTATTCTAAGCAGGAGACAATATACTTTGATGTTATTGAGGATTCTTTGATTTAAAGAATCATCCCATCTCAATTGAAAATGCAAATACCTTTTTAGGAACAACTCAAGCTCTGCTTCTAGGTTATTCTTGTATTTCTTTTTGTTTCTACGTTTTTTCATGTCTGATCCCTTATAATCTTCTCCAACATCTTTTTCTTGGTTTTTTTCTTGGTTTTTTTTTTGGTTTGAGAGAGCTGATTCGAGATCTGCTTGGTCCGCTAATTTTTTTTCTCCTTGATTTCGATTTTCTAATTCAAAAGTTTTTTTTTCATTCGATAATATAAAAATATCTCTTTTTTTCTTTCCAGTGATACTTTTATGTTTATTAACATTTTTATTTACATTAAAATTGAAAATAAGTAATTTGATTGGTATGACCCACGATTTAATCTTATATGTATTATAAAGTATCACAAATTCTGGGAAAAACCAAAGTTCTAGATTCGATATGGGACGACTTAGTATTTCTTCATTCATTCCCATCCAATCCACAAGAGGTTTTTTTTGATTGAATGGGTTAATTTTTTGATCTTGATGAATCGTGAAATAAAAAAGACCTTTCTTATCAATTTTATCGATTATTTGATAATTATTAATCTTAGTCTTAGTATTTTTATTTCTGTTGGTGACAGTATCAATATCGACCCGGGCCTTAATATCGGTCTTCTTTCTAAGACAAAAATTGAGAATTTTCCAATCAAAATATTTTCGATCCATATTTTTTTCTATATCTATACTATCATCTTCTACTAGATAATTATTGATAAGGATACCTTCCATCATATCAAATGGTTTGCGTTTAGGCGTATTGTAAGTATAAGAAATCTCTTGGTTATTATTTACTTGTAATGGCACTCCATAGATATATGAGTCTTTCTTATCCTCATAATTAATCGATTTATACGAAAAAAGATCATATCTATATTGTTTTTTAAAATTTTCTTTTTTATTTAGTAAGAAATCTATTTCAAAATTATTTTGTTTTTCGTAATCAATTAATCGGTTTTTTTCATATGAATCACATTTGTTTAAATCTTTATTTTTAGTCATACGGCATTGATATTGATTGACTCTATTTCGCCATTTTTGCGGTACTAATCTCGACCATCTAATCTGAGATAAATCATATTGATAATGATCCTTTAGCCAGTTTTTCCATTCATTAATTACAGAATTTCGAAGGTTCTTATGTTGTCTTAATTCGGAATCAAACATTTCTTGCGTTCCAACAAAATACTCTTTTATTTCATTCTTAATAAAAAAAGATGTTCTGTAATATTTAAAGACATATCTTAACTTATATAAGTTACTGACTTGGGTTTGTGATAATTTGTAGAATACATATGCTTGTGACAAGTAAGATAAGTCCAAAAAAATATGTGAATTCTTATTAATACAAAGTGACCTTTTTATAGTTGAAATAAAGTTAATTATACTTTGATTTGTTTTATCAATTATTTCTCGATTTGCTTCATTATTGTAAATGTATTTATTAATAATTTTTTTTGTTAATTCAATAAAAAGCTGTGCATTGATTCTAGGGATATTAATGATACACAGAAAGATATCTATGTATATCTTTTCAATAAAAAATTTTAAAAAATAATGGGATTTACGAAGTAATCGAATATTTTTTCTTTTTAATATCCGCCAAATATTTTTTGGTGATTCTAATCTTTTATCTTCATAACTTATTTTGTTAGGGTTAATATTTATCTCTCGAGTTATAAACCCTCTTTTCTTGTCTTTTTTCATTTTTTCTATTTGATTTATGATTGTATTTGTTCTATTAGTTATATTTTTAATTTTTTTTTCTGTCAATGAGTAAGTTGCCCAATCCATAGATCGAATTTCAATAGACGATTCGGGAATAATTTTATTATGTATTATCGAATTTGTTTCTTTTTTAGTTTCACTCAATTCATATATTTCTATTTTTTTCAATCCAAATAATAGAAATAATAGAATTTGGTTTCTTTTTAAAAGTTCTTTTATTATTTTTTTTAGAAATAGAATGCTTTTGATGACCCGTTTTTTTGTTTCTTTTGATACATTTATAAAAAATTTTGTTCTTTCTTTTAAAACTCTTAGAACTAAAAAACATTTTTTTTTTAATTTTAATTTTTTTTTTTCGACTTCTTTAAAAATGGGTTCAAAAAATGAAAGTTGTTTTCGGGGAGAACCAAAAGGCAGTTCAGCTTCCATTCCCAAAACTGTTAAAAAACAAAAATCATTTTTTTGTCCTTTCCCTTTCTTTTTAATTGGATCTTTCTGAGGGGATCGTAACTTAGATCTGTGCCAAGGTTTCAGACGAAAAGGAAATAGTATCTTTATCTGAATACCGTCTGTTAACCAGTTTTTAGGAAATTCTTTTTCTGATAATTGAACGCCATTATAAGTGCATTTAACATGGATTTCTTTATTCAAATCCTTTAAATCCTCGGACAATTCGGGAAATTGAAATAATAATATACGAACAATATTTTTAGCTATTATTAATGAAGGTAATATAATATATTTTCTAAAAATTGATTGGATTACTAATAAAGAACCTCTTATTATTTGAGCAAAGAAAAAGCTATCCCAAGCTTCTGCTATTTGTATACGAATTTTTTCCTCTCTTTTGTATTTTTCGTTTTTGTGCTCCTCTTTTTTCTCACTTTTTTTTGTCTTTTCCTTTGTATAATCCGAAATTATTAATTCCTTCTTTTTCCAAATACAATTAAAAAAAATGATTTTCATCATCTCGGGAATATCAAAAGAAAAAAAGGGAGGTTTGTTTAGTCTATCCAAAAAAAGAGGGGAATGCACATTTGCTTGAAACAGTTCCCAAATAACCATTTTACGCCTTTGAGCTCGCACAGAGCCCTTTATTATATTTCGACGAAAATCCGATTGTTGTGAATAACGTATCAAAGCCAACTCTTCAGCTTCATCGGTATTATTAGTCTCTTTGTTATTAGTAGAAGGATCCGTATTCTGCGGAATATCAGTAAAAACCACGACACGTTTGGCTTTTCTTGAACGAATTTGATGATTTGCTGCCCCATTTTCCTCAGTTTCTACTTCCTGTTGTTCTAACTCGTCGATTAATTTGTATGACCATTGAGGAACTTTTTTACTGATTTCGTTTATTCCAATAGATTTTTCTCTAATTGTTTTATCCCTAGGATCAGTTATAATTGCATAGAATAAAAAATTTAAAATTTTTATTCGATCTTCTGAATCAATTCTTACTTGTTTGTTTTCCCTAAATGAATAAAGTCCTTTCAAATTGAAATTTGATGTTGATTTTCCTGCAAACTTACTAATTATGTTCAAGAAATAACTAATTTCTGTTGATAATGATTTTCGATCAAATAGATTGACTTTCCGGTCAAATTCTGTGTAATTGGTAGTAAGAAGGGTTCCATGAATCTTATTTATCCAAATTGTCTCTATGTAATGTTTCCTAGAAGTTTTTATGATTGAGAATAAAAATAATTTTTTGATTTGTCCGCGATAGGGTCCGTTCAAGAAAGGATCATATATCGTAGGTAAATATTCTTTTTTAGTCTTATTATTACACAATCTAATCCTTTTTTCGATTATATCCAGAGGAATAAATCTCTTATCTAGAATTTCGACTATATTTATAAATTTCTTGCTTATGTTGTTCCTTTTTTGTTCATTGGTATAATTCCAATGATTATACAGTTCATTATAGGAAATTTTTTCTATTGTAAACAAAGACATTTTTCTTTGTATCATTTCCAAAAAAGTTGATAAACTCGGTGGATACGTAAAAGATATTATTTCTTTTCCATCACTTTGACATGTATGAAAAAAATATTGTGACATTTCCTTTTTTACCGATTTTACATCATTTTCAAATCGATTATTTTTTATATATCGGAATGGGCGATTCCATTGTTTATAGTTGAAAAGAATAGTAACAAGAGGTTTTTCAAACCAGAATATCTCTTTATCCTTTTTATCTTTAAATATTTCTAACTTCGAATTTTCTTGATTCCCATCTAGATAAGAAGTTTCATAAATGGGTCTATTTTTATAGCGTGTCTCTTTAAAGTGGAATTCATCCTTTGTTTTTTCCTTTCCATTCATTCGGATCTCTTCCGTTTCATCAATTTTGTCCGGATCCTCCTTTTCTTCCGAAAAAAGAGAAGGAGAAGGATCTTCTTCGGTGGA